GGGCAGATTTAGCAACTGAACCGCCAAATAACAGGAAAGCACACAAAGTACCTAATAAAAGATTAACCTCATTATTATAAATCAAGTTATTGAATATTTCAAACAAATCCCGAAATTCCAAACTACCCGTTATCCAATAAAGACCTAAAATTCCCAATAATAAACAAAAATCCCCTACCCGATTAGTTACAAACGCTTTTTGACAAGCATTTGCCGCAATAGGGCGTGTGAACCAAAAACCTATTAATAGATAAGAACACATTCCAACCAATTCCCAAAAAATATAAATTTGTATCAAATTAGAACTAGTAACCAATCCCAACATTGAAGTATTAAAAAAACTCATATAAGCAAAAAATCTCAAATATCCTTCATCATGAGACATATAATTGTCACTATAAATAAGAACCAGAATTCCAACAGTAGTGATTAATATTGACATAATAGAGGTAAGTGAATCGATCAAGTAGCCAAACTCTAAAGAAAGATCATTATTTATAGTCCAAGACCATACATATTGATAGATAGAACTGTTATTGATTTGATGAATAGACAGATCCACCGAAAAAATCATGACTATACTTAAAAATAAAACACTAGGAAAAGCCCACATACGGCGAATATTTTTTGTTGCCGTGGGAAAAAGGAGAAGTCCCACTCCTATTAACATAGGAACTGGAAGTGGAATGAAAGGTATGATCCATGAATATTGATGTGTATATTCCATACAAAAAAAAAGAAAAAAAAAAAAAGAAAAAAAATGGATTCTTAATTCTTAATGAGTTTTGTTTCTTATTCGCCAATTTTATCTCTTTTGAAAGGGTTCAGTTAATAAAAAAATGAAGATTAAGATAGAAATAGAATTCTCTATTGTTAATTATTCTGAATTTTTGTCCAATATTTCCAATAGTTGAAAGTACGAAGTGAAAATGGGTCAAATGATATGACCAAATTACTAGTGAAAAATAAACTTTTTTTTTTTTCTTTTTTTTTTAGTTAGTAATATTAAGAGAATTTAAATTTGTTTGAAATTATTATTATACAATAATTTATATCCAGAGAGTGAGGATAAATAATTACACCAAAACTAAAAACATTAGTTTATTTTGATATGAATCATAAAAAACAATCCATATGACTCAAAAAAATAAGAATCTTTTTTTGTAGTTTTGGATTCCGAATCATTAATTCGTTTTGGCACTAATTGATTATTTTCCATTCCAATAAAAAGACATCTATCTTTGGAAAAAGTTTGTAAAAAAGGTTATGATATTCAACTGTTTACTTTATGTTTACTTTAGAAGGAATTAAGATACATGATTTTTAAAAATCATGTATCTTTTAAACGACCAAGTAAGCAGGATAAAGATAAGGGTTGGGTTCTTCAACTTTTTCGATGTATTTTATTCCATGTATAAATGCAATACGACGAAAATAGACCGAGATATAAGATATAAAAAGATAGTCTTTTTTTGTAAGAATTACATAAAAGATTACTAGAAACAAAAAAAGGACTATGTGATTTTTACATATCCACATCTTTTATGAAAAGGAGTAGAATAGTATAATTTAGAAAAACAAATAGATAAGATAGATATATGGCTAATTAAAGAATAATTCATTTTGAACAATAGATGTCTTTCACATCCAACTAGAGCAATGAATAAACTAGTCTAATTTTGGAATGGCAGCTCCAAAAAAACGCACTTCTATATCAAAAAAAAGGATTCGGAAAACAATTTGGAAGGAGAAGGGATATTGGGCAGCATTGAAAGCTTTTTCATTAGCGAAATCTCTTTTTACGGGGAACTCAAAAAGTTTTTTTGTGCAACAAATACAAACATTGGAATAATCTGAATTAGCTGGACTCAAAGAATAGTCTAATTTCAAAGAAGAGTTTCGTAAAAGTTTCGTATATATATATATTTATATATATATTGATATATTGAAATTTTTTTATGATTATTGGTTTTTTGCTCTTTTCTATTTATATATTTTTTTTTATAGTCTTTTTATTTTTTGTTTATCTATTTTATAGAGATTTTTATACAAACTAAAAAAAAATGAGATAAGATATAAGTAATAATTTCTATTTGCTAATGTTTTGAACTGTTCAATATAAGATTGACCCCATTTTGGAATTGGCTTTTTTTTAATTAAAATTCTTTAATGTTTCCGTTTCTCAAATGCAATATTTGTTTACTAAATATTCAATTTAGTAAACAAATATTGCATTTGAATCCACTCTTTCAATCTCGACGATTGACTAAAAATCGGTTATTATGATTTCGAGCAAGCCGCTATGGTGAAATCGGTAGACACGCTGCTGCTCTTAGGAAGCAGTGCTAGAGCATCTCGGTTCGAGTCCGAGTGGCGGCATGGCATCTTCTTTTCTAAAAGAGTAAGTCCTATAATGAATTCAATTCCCGATTTCCATTCATATAATTAGGAGATCTTTTTTTTTTTTATTCATTTTTTTTATATGATATTTTCAACTTTAGAGCATATATTAACTCATATATCGTTTTCGGTCGTATCAATTGTAATTGCAATTCGTTTGATAACCTTATTAGTCAATGAGATCGTAGTACTATATGATTCGTCCGAAAAAGGCATGATAGTCACTTTTTTCTGTATAACAGGATTATTAGTTACTCGTTGGATTTTTTCGGGCCATTTACCATTAAGTGATTTATATGAATCAGTAATCTTTCTTTCATGGGGTTTTTCCATTTTTCATATAGTTCCAGGTTTTGGTTTTAAAAAGCTTAAAAATTATTTAAGCACAATAATCGCACCAAGTGTTATTTTTACCCAAGGCTTTGCTACTTCGGGTCTTTTAACCGAAATGCATGAATCCGCAATATTAGTACCCGCTCTACAATCGCATTGGTTAATGATGCACGTAAGTATGATGGTATTGGGCTATGCAGCTCTTTTATGTGGATCATTATTATCAGTAGCTCTTTTAGTCATTACATTTCGACAAGTCATAATAAGAGATATTGGTAAGAACAAGAATTTTTTTTTTAATGAGTCATTTTCTTTTGCTGAGATCAAATACATGAACGAAAGAAAGAATGTTTTACGAAACACTTCTTTTCCTTCTTATAGAAATTATTACAGGTCTCAATTTATTCAACAATTGGATCGTTGGAGTTATCGTATTATTAGTCTAGGTTTTATCTTTTTAACCATAGGTATTCTTTCGGGAGCAGTATGGGCTAATGAGGCCTGGGGATCATATTGGAATTGGGATCCAAAGGAAACTTGGGCGTTTATTACTTGGACCATATTCGCCATTTATTTACATACTAGAAAAAATCCAAAATTGGAAGGTGTAAATTCTTCAATAGTGGCCTCTATGGGCTTTCTTATAATTTGGATATGTTATTTTGGGATCAATCTATTAGGAATAGGACTACATAGTTATGGTTCATTTCCATCTAATTGAATTAAAGAAAGGGCCTGACAAATACAAACATAGTAAGCATACTTATAATATATAAGTATAAGAAAGTATAAGAAAACTTCGCATAAACCGTCGAGAACCCTTTAAATCAAGTAATGTAGTGATTCAAGGGGTTCTCACAAACACCAAACATATCCGGTTACAATTCCAATTCATTTTTTTTTTTAAGTTAATCCAACGAGTAAGAGAAGAAAAAATATTTTCTTTTTTTTTTTTTCATTGTACAATGAACACTATTAAAAAGTAAAAAGAGATTATTGCTCTCTTTTATTTTTTTGGTTTTAGTCATTTATTGATGAAAGTTATCTATAAAAAATTAGATAGAATAGCTTCAACCTTGTCAACTGATAATGAGAAAATGAAATCCGGATAAATACCAATAACTATTACAGGTATAAGGATAGAAATCGAAATAAATAACTCTCGCGGCCCAGAATCAAAAAAAAAAGAGTTCGATGTATTAAAAAACTTGTATCCATAGAACATCTGGCGTAACATAGATAATGAATAAATAGGAGTTAATATCATTCCAATTGCCATTACAAAAGTAATTAGTATTTTTGTCATTAAAAGATATTTTTGACTGGTAATTATTCCAAAAAAAACTATCAATTCCGCAACAAAACCGCTCATGCCCGGCAATGCAAGAGAAGCCATTGATAAGATACTGAAAACCGTGAATATTTTTGGCATTGGAATAGCCATTCCGCCCATTTCGTCGAGATAAAAAAGACGTATTCTATCATAACTCGTTCCTGCCAAGAAAAAAAGCGCAGCACCAATAAATCCATGAGAAATTATTTGTAAAATGGCTCCGTTGAGTCCCGTATCGCTTATAGAACCAATTCCTATAATTATGAAACCCATATGAGATACGGAGGAATAAGCTATTCTCTTTTTTAAATTACGTTGACCAAGAGATGTTGAAGCTGCATAGATTATTTGAATTGCGCCTAATAGAATTAACCAGGGGGAAAATAGAGAATGAGCATGGGGTAATAATTCCATATTAATTCGAACCAATCCATACGCTCCCATTTTTAATAAGATTCCGGCTAAAAGCATACAAGTACTGTAATGTGCCTCTCCGTGGGTGTCTGGTAACCATGTATGTAAGGGTATAATCGGCGATTTGACAGCAAAAGCAATAAGAAATCCAATATAGAATAGTATTTCCAGTGCCACAGGATACGATTGATTAGCTGATGTTTCAAAATTTAATGTTGGTTCATTGGAACCATATAAACCGATACCAAGAACTCCCATTAATAAAAAAATGGAACTTCCTGCAGTATACAAAATAAACTTTGTAGCTGAATACAAACGTTTCTTTCCCCCCCACATGGATAAAAGTAGATAAACAGGAATTAATTCTAATTCCCACATGATGAAAAAAAGTAAAATGTCTCGAGAAGAAAATGATCCTATTTGACCGCTATACATTGCTAACATCAGGAAATGGAATAATCGGGATTCCCGAGTAACCGGTTGAGCCGCTAAAGTAGCTAAAGTGGTGATAAATCCCGTCAGTAAAATAGGTCCTATAGAGAGTCCATCTATTCCGAATCCCCAGTAAAAATCAAAAAAATTTATCCATTTATAATTCTCCGTCAATTGGATTAATGGATCGTCCAATTGGAAATGATAACAGAATGCATAGGTTGTTAGAAGGAGATTCGTTAAGCATATACCAATAGTATACCACCTAATTACCTTATTTCCTCTATGGGGAAATAAGAAGATTAAGGAACCCGCGGATATTGGCAAAACTACAACTATTGTTAACCAAGGAAAAAAATTCGTGGTAAAAATAAGATACACTTGGGCCAGAAAAACCCGTGCTCAAAATAGAAAAGATTTTTTTTTCTATTTTGAGCACGGGTTTTTGTCAGTAAAAAAATGGTATTCGTGTGTGGTTTTTTGAAACGTATCAATAAGCTAGACCCATGCTTCGAGTTGTTTCATGCCATAAATAAACTCGAACACTCAAGAAATCTGTCGGACAGGCGGATTCACACCTCTTACAACCAACACAGTCCTCTGTTCTTGGAGCAGAAGCAATTTGCTTAGCTTTACATCCGTCCCAAGGTATCATTTCTAATACATCTGTGGGGCAGGCTCGGACACATTGAGTACATCCTATACATGTATCATAAATCTTTACTGAATGTGACATTGGATCTATTAATTTTTGAACGTCAGCAATTTTCGATCTAGTAAACTTGTAAATTAATCATATATTTCGACACCAGACGAATCAATGATTTACCAGAATTTTTCTAATCAATCTACCTCTGGATCAATTCATAAGAAAGGGCCAAGATACTTTGATTTCTTACGTTTTCGCAAACATGATCATACGTTGTGTATCATACATGCGAATTTGAATTGATAAAAATTCGAATTTCAATATTCGAAATTCGAATTTTTCTGATTAATACTATTTATTCAACAAATTCGATTGATTGATACGAGTTGATTTTCTGTTACGATAAATTGACGAAACAATAGCCGGTCCAATAGCTGCTTCAGCGGCTGCGATAGCTATAACAAAAATTGAAAAAATATTTCCTTTTAATTGGCGACTATCAAAAAAATCAGAAAAAGTTACGAAATTGATATTAACCGCATTCAGTATAAGTTCAAGACACATAAGGGCTCTAACCATATTTCGGCTCGTGATCAATCCATAGATACCGATAGAAAATAAATAGGCACTCAAAACAAGTACATGTTCGAGCATCATTGACCAACTCCTTATCAATTTCGATTCATTTCAATATGAACAACAATTCAACAGATTCGATTGACTAGAGAATCTAACAAGTACGGACCAAAAGAATATATTGGTAATAAATCGAATAATAAAATTATTTTAAACATAAAAAATCTTTCACTTTCCCATTCACATATAAAATTCAAAGGAAATGGAGATAAAATAGAAAAAAATGGAATTTAGATTGATGTTACTAGTTCTATTCTTACTGGCGAGCCACGACAATTGCACCTATCAAAGCAGCTAAAAGAATTATTGAAATGAGTTCAAATGGAAGAAAAAAATCTGTTGATAAATGAATTCCAATTTGTTGACTATTATTTATCAAATCTTGCTCTATAATCTGATTGGATCTTGTAGTCCAAATAATCCCGTACCATGATGTATCTGGAATAGTAGTTATTAGTGAAACAAAAATACTTGTACAAACCATCAAAGTAACTCCATCCCCAACGGTCCAAAGATGAAAATCTTGGTAATATTCTGAACCATTTATGAACATCACAGCAAATATGATTAAAACGTTTATAGCTCCCACGTAAATAAGTAGCTGTGCTGCAGCTACAAAATGGGAGTTTGATAAAATATAGAATAAAGATATACAAACAAGAACCAGTCCCAACGAAAAGGCAGAAAAAATTGGGTTGGTAAGTAATACTACTCCTAGACTTCCTAATACAAGACCTGATCCCAGAAAGATTAAAAGAAAATCATGTATCGGTTCAGGTAAATCCATTAGATGTAAAATAAAAGATAAATAAATCGAAATCTCATGACCTTATTGATACGACCAGGAAAAAATTTTATATACTAAATTCCTAATTGAATTAAATCCTAAGGAGTATGAATTGATATAGGTACAGTTATAGGACTAATCTCATTCTTTATACGAAAGAGTAGTTCGAAACTATTATATATCTATATTAAACTATACTATATATATTTATTAGAATATTATTTATATAATTAGAATAATATTCTATTTATATTTATTAATATATAATAATCTAAATAAAATAAAAATAATATATAATTATATAATAGAGATTTTATATTTATTTATTATTTTATATTTATTTATTATTTAAAATTAATATTCAAATTTAAAAAAGAAAAAAAAAAAGAATTTTATTTGAATTGAATTGTTCGAATTGTATAATCGTCAATTACTGACATTGGTAAACGGCCCAAAGCAATTTGATTATAATTCAATTCGTGACGATCATAAGTCGAAAGTTCATATTCCTCAGTCATTGATAAACAATTTGTTGGACAATACTCAACGCAGTTACCACAAAATATACAGATCCCGAAATCAATACTGTAATTAAGCAATCGTTTCTTTCGAATATCAGTTTCCAGTTTCCAATCAACAACGGGTAGATCTATAGGACATACACGAACACATACTTCACAAGCAATGCATTTATCAAATTCAAAATGGATTCGACCGCGGAAACGTTCCGATGTGATTAATTTTTCATAAGGATATTGAATAGTTACAGGTAAACGATTTGCGTGGGATAAGGTAATCATGAAACTTTGACCAATGTACCTTGCAGCTCGTACTGTTTGTTGACCATAATTCATGAACCCAGTTACCATAAGGAACATATCGTGAATATCTATGAATATTTTTGTTTTGTTTCTTTCTCTTGTTTTAGACAAGTTATGAATATAGAATATCAATCTTTTACAGTGAAAACAGTCGAAACGAAGTTGTTAATAATAGATTACCGAGAGAAATAGGTAAAAGAAATTTCCATCCAAGATTTAATAATTGATCCATTCTTAGCCTAGGCAAAGTCCATCTTGTTGTGATAGAAACGAACAAGAACAAATAAGTTTTAGCTAATGTAATAAAGATACCAATTGTAGTTCCAAAAACTCCACATGTTTTATTTATTTCAAAAAGCTCAGAAACGAATATGTACGGAATAGAGATATTCCAACCGCCCAAGTAAAGAACTGTTACAAATAATGAAGAAACTAATAAGTTTAAATAGGAAGCAACGTAAAATAAACCAAATTTTATACCCGAATATTCGGTTTGATAACCCGCTACTAATTCTTCTTCCGCTTCTGGTAAATCAAAAGGTAATCTTTCACATTCCGCTAGGGAAGAAATTAGAAAAACGATAAAACCTATAGGTTGACGCCACAAATTCCATCCCCAAAAACCATATTTTGATTGCGCGTCAACTATATCAACTGTACTTAAACTGTTAGATAATCCTAGTCGGTGATAACATTACTGTTCCCATCGCTATTACAGAACCGTACATGAGATTTTCACCTCATACGGCTCATCGAAGGCCATAAATAAATCTAAGGACCGGGCCGGTTATTTATCTTGATATATCCCTAGGATAGATAGGGCTCAAATCTATTGGACGGTCCTGAATTAGACCAATTGAATTCTGTCTGTTATAATAATAAATACAAAAGGTACTTTTGAATTAATCTCATCCCTTAATAATTTGAATTTGTTGAGTAATAATTGAATTCTTCAATAAAATACTCCTTTAGAATTATCAATAACCCAGCGTTTTCGATTACGTAAAAAAATTAGACACTAGTTTATGAATTATGACATAAATTGTATCTCCATGAATATGGATATAAGAAAGAATCCAAAGGGATCCCTCTTTTTTTTTTTTATTTTAATTCTATTATATTATTCTTTTTTTTTCGTTCCTATTCTTCTTTTTTTTTATGTGCAAAACAAAAGGGGACTTAAAAAAATTAAAGGATTATTTCGTTTCTGATAGTCATTTATTTAATCAGTGGATAGGAGCATACTCTGGATCGGAATTGTGGGGAGTACTGCCTGATTATTTCTACCAACTTAAAGTCCCAATTAGTATTCTTTTTATATTATGCAGAAATGCTCTTTTGGAGAATTTACATAATCTCCATTACTAATCCTTTGTGTATCTTGGTGTTTCTAACCATCCACTCATTTTTTATCAATCCCCCTTTATGGTAATACATGTATGGTAATTCATACAAACGGTAGTGAAAACTCAATAAGGTTGGTCTTTTGAGCCCGCTTCAAAACAGGATGACTAATCAACCAATTTTGGGGTAAACGCTTTCTTCCGCTTATAATTCTTTTTCCACTTAATTCTTATACATAGAAAATGAGACTCAATATTTTGACTGCGGATTCAAATGAAATTCAAATCATAGTATATTAATTCTATATATGTAAATTAATATATATTAAATTAGAATATTAAATGAATGTAAATGAATAAATAGAAGCTGTTTTATTTCACTCATATAACTATCTGATTTAGTTCATCAATCCGAATTCCGAATAAAAATAATGAAGGATATCTATTCCATTTTGTCTACCCCTTTCTTATAAAGAAGAAAATAAATAAAGACGAAAAGAAAGGAGCATGAAAAAGTTTCTGTCTCAACGAATCACACGTAGAGATATTGATAACACACATAGAGTTAATGGTATTTCATAACTAATCGATTGAGCAGCAGCCCGTAGACCACCCAAAAAGGAATATTTATTATTTGATCCATATCCTGACATAAGAAGTCCAATGGGAGCAATACTTGAAATAGCAATCCATAAAAAAACACCGATATTGAGATCGGCTAAAACAAAGTTATAGCCAAAAGGAATTACTGAATAGCTTACTAGAATTGATATGACTGATATGGATGGTCCAATACTGAATAAACGAATATCTCCCCTAGATGGAATAAGGTTCTCTTTGAAAAGTAGTTTTGTTCCATCTGCTAGAGCTTGAAGAACTCCCAAAGGACCGGCGTATTCAGGTCCAATACGCTGTTGTATCCCTGCGGATATTTCTCTTTCTAACCATACAATCACTAGTACACCTATTGTGATTCCCAATACAAGAGTAAAAATAGGGACAAGTACCCATATAATTCCATAGACCTCTTTTAAAGATTCCAATCTGGAAAAAGAATTGATATCTTGTACTTCTGTTGTATCAATTATCATTTCAACGATCAACTTCTCCCATAATGATATCTATGCTACCTAGTATTGTCATAATATCAGCCAATTTCATTCTTTTAACTAACTGAGGAAGAATTTGCAAATTGATAAAACCCGGGGGACGAATTTTCCATCTCCAAGGAAAACCATTCTGATCCCCTATTAGAAAAATTCCTAATTCTCCCTTTGGGGCTTCAACTCTCACATAAAGTTCTTGTTTCGGTAATTCAAAAGTCGGAGACGGCTTTTTACTAATGAATCGATATTCAAAATCATTCCATTCTGGATCCTTTTCTCTATCAAAGCAGCGGATTTCTAAATTCTCATATGGCCCTCCCGGAATTCCTTCCAGAGCCTGTTGAATAATTTTTATGGATTCCACCATTTCACCAATTCGTACTAAATAACGAGCTAATGAATCTCCTTCTTTTTGCCATTGAACTTCCCAATCAAATTCCTCGTAACACTCATAATGATCAACTTTACGTAGATCCCATTGTATTCCGGAAGCCCGAAGCATTGGTCCTGATAAACCCCAATTTATTACTTCCTCTCCACCAACAATGCCTACTCCCTCAACCCGTTCTAAAAAAATAGGATTTCGCGTAATAAGTTTTTGATATTCAACAACCCCTGTTAAAAAATAATCGCAGAAATCCAAACATTTATCTATCCAGCCATGAGGTAGATCAGCCGCTACCCCTCCGATACGAAAATAATTATGCATCATTCTCATACCAGTGGCAGCTTCGAATAGATCATATATTAATTCTCTTTCTCTGAAAATATAGAAGAAAGGGGTTTGTGCACCAATATCTGCCATAAAAGGTCCCAGCCATAGTAGGTGAGAAGCTATACGACTCAACTCCAACATAATTACTCGAATATAGCTGGCTCTTTTAGGTACTTGAATATTTCCTAACTGTTCCGGTCCATTTACGGTTATTGCTTCTGTGAACATAGTAGCTAAATAATCCCAACGTGTTACATAAGGCAGATATTGTACAATTGTTCGGTTTTCCGCAATTTTTTCCATCCCTCTATGTAAATAACCCAATATTGGTTCACAATCAATAACATCCTCACCATCTAGAGTAACAATGAGTCGAAGAACACCATGCATTGATGGGTGGTGAGGACCCATATTGACTATCATGAGGTCTTTTCTTGTAGCTGGGACATTCATAGGTTTTTCCTCGATTCATTCTTCCATGAATTGCTTAAAACAAAAATTAGTTCATCAAAATTCAAGATCTAATAAATCGAATAATTCAAAACGACTCTTCAAATTAATGAGTTTGTGACTCCCGAATATCCAACTGATTAATTAAATTCTTATAACGTATTCCATTTTTCTTTGACAAGTAAGACAGGAGTCGTTGCCGTTTTCCCAGAATTTTACGTAAACCCCTTTGAGATAAATAGTCTTTTCTGTGCAATTCCAAATGTGAAGTAAGTCTTCGTATCTTATTGGTGAAATTGAATACTTGAAATTCAATCGATCCGGGGTTTTCTTCTTTTTTTTCTTGTGAAATAACTGGTATAAATGAATTTTTTACCATAAAATAAAATGAAAGCTTCTCTTTCCCCCCCTCCCCCTTTTTTTTATAGATTCTAGATATTTTTATTGATCAGTAATAATAATGACATTCATTTTCAATTTGGTATATACAATAATCTTAATTTTCTTAAGAATTCCTTATTTTTTTTTTCAAATTCATTATTATTAATCAATCCAATTCAAATAGGTATACAAAAAATACTATATTTATGCATTCACAAAAGAAAAATTGTAGACTTCAAATAAGAAAATTTTGTTGATTCATTTATAGATCTAATGGATATATCATTGAATTAGTATCATGCCTCAGAATAGAAGGTAAGACAATGCGTGTGTGCATCTATTTGTCTTCGCATACCAGATATGTTACGGGAAATAGAAAAAAGAAAAATGTAGATTAACGAATTTTCAATTGCGGATACATATGTATCCTTACCATACTGAAACGGCTACCATTATTGGTATCAAACCAATAGCGATTCATACAAGCTAAATCTTCTAATCGATAATTTGGCCAAAGAAATGACTTTAAATTAATTAGTTTTTTTTTATCTCTATCAAGATCTTTACTTGTAGTCAAAACTTGACAGCAATTATTCACTTTATTCTCATTGTAAAATGCCGTATCTCTCTGCACACTATTTCTATTCCTAGGATTGAAACAAATTAGAATTCTCAATTCTCTACGACGTCTAGCGGATAAAATATTTTCAGGAACAAGCAAATCATAATGATTTTTTTCTTTATTTTCAGTCAGCTTTTGATCTCTTGTTCTTGGAATGGATTTATCAAAATTCTTCTTATCAACATAGCTTTTTTCTCGGTATCTTTGATTAATTTGGTGCTTTCTCTTATGAATCAACGAAAGGCCTATGGTTTGATACATACTAAATTGTTCATGGTTTTTTCTAGACAGACGAATTGGTTCGATACTCAATATTCCTTTTTTCATCAATTTTGTATTTTTATTCAATTCTGTAAGAGTGAAATCCTTCTGATTCTGAATTTTCATAATATCTAGACTTAGTTCTCCTCTTTGAATAGAGGCTATAGCAATTTCTTTTAGATTTAGCAGTCTAAGCAGGAAACAATATACTTTGATATTATTCATTATTCTTTCATTTAAGCAATCACGCCAGTTCAATTGAAAAAGCAAATACCTTCTTAGCAAGCAATTAAGTTCTGCTTCGATGTTGTTCTTGTATTTCTTTTTTTTTACACCCTTTTTCATGTTAGATCCTGTATAATCTTCTTCAACATCTTTTTCTTTCTTTGAGAGATATGCTTCAAGACTTACTCGACCAGTATATTCTGTTTTTCCTTGATTTCGAGTCTCTAACTCTAATTCAAGAGATTCTTTTTTTTTCGATGGTCTAAAAATATCTATTTTTTTCTTTTCACTAACATTTTTATTTACATTAAAATTGAAAGAAAGTAACTTGATTGGGATGATCCATGGGTTACTCGTATATGCATTATAAAATAAAAAAAATTTAGAGAAGCAAAAAGATTCCCGATTCGCTATGCAACGATTTAGTATTTCTACATTCATTCCCATCCAATCCAAAAAAGTTTTTTTTTGATTGGATGGGTTGATTTCTTGATGAAGCGTAAAATAATAATCGGTATCGATCCAAGCCCCAAAATCCACTTTATTTCTAAGACAAAAATTCAGAATTCTCCAATCAAAATACTTTCTATCCAGATTTTTTTCCATATCTAGAATAGAATCTTCTACTAGATAATTCTTGATAGGAATATCATCCGTCATATCAAATAATTCTTTTTTACGCGTGTTGTAATTATAAGAAGTCGCTTGGTTATTATTTGCGTGAAATGGCGATCTATATCCATAAATAGATGAGTCCTTCTTATCCGCATAATTAATAGATTTATATGATAAAAGATCATACCCATATTGTTTTTTCATTTTTTTTTTTTGATTTGTTAATGAGTCTACTTCTTGTTTTTTGGAAAGAATTAATCCGTTTTTTTCATATGAATGACATTTGGTTAAATCTTTATTTTGAGCCACATGACGTTCATTCATTCTATTTCGCCATTTTTGTGGGACTAATCTAGACCATCCACTCTGAGATAAATCATATTGATAATGACCTTTTAACCAATTTGTCCATTGATTCATTACAGAATTGGGAGGGTTCTTATGTTTTAATTTGGAATGAGATATTCCTTGTACTCCAAAAAAAGAATCCTTTATCTCATTCTTAAGAAAAAGGGGTGTTTCATGATATTCAAAAACGGATCTTAATTTATACCTATATAAGTTAATAACTTGGGTTTGTGATAATTTGTAAAATACATATGCTTGTGACAAAGAGGATACGTCACAAAAATTCTGTGAATTCATATTACTAATATTACAAATTGATTTTTTTATAGTAGAAATAAAGTGAATTATACTTTGATTTTTTTTATCACTTCTTTCTTTATTTGCTTCATTATTGTAAATGTATTTATTAAGAATTTTTTTTGTTGATTCAAGAAGAAGTTGTACATTGATCCTAGGGATATTAATGATACATACAAAGATATCTATGTATACCCTTTCCATGAAAAATTTTAAAAAATAATGTGATTTACGGGCTAATCGAACATTTCTTCTTTGTAATATCTGCCAAATATTTTTTTGTAATTCTAATCGTTTATCATCATAAGTTGTTTTCTTAGAACAAATATTTTTCTCTGAAATTAGAAACCCCTTTTTCTTGTCTTTTGTAAATTTTTCTATTTGTTTTATGATTGTCTTTGTTCTATCATTCAGATCCTTTATTTTTTTTTCTGTCAACGAACAATTTGCCCAATTAATAGATTGAATTGGAATGGCGGATTCGTAAATCATTGGATTACTCTTACTGATTGTTGAATCTTTTTGAATTTCATTCAATTCATATATTTTTCTCAATCCAAATATAAATAAAAGATTGGATAGTGATAGTTTTTTTATTTTTTCTTTTAGAAATAGAATCTTTTTGAGAATACTTTTGATGATCCATTGGGCTGTTTCTTTTGAGACATTTAGAAAAAATTTGGTTCTTTCGTTTAAAACTTTTAGAACTAGAAAAAAATTCTTTTTCCAATTTATTATTTTTTTTTTAAGTTCTTTAAAAATGGGATTAAAAAAAGAAAGTCGGTTTCGGGGAGAAGAAGAAAAGGGCAATTCTACTTCCATTCCGAAAACT